CATGAATTCGATTCGATTATTCCTTCCTATTCTTAATAGGCAATAGGCGTCTGAACCTTAAATTGTCTTATGACTCACCAATCAAATGAATTTTGAATTTTTTGAAATAACTGTCAAGGAATAAGCAATCTCTCCTATCGTTACTAGTTGCTCCTCAGATCTATCCCCCCGCTCCACCAACTAATCTTATTTTTGGATCTTTTTCTTGGTGTTGAAAACAATAAATATCTCTATGTATTCTCCTCATTTTTATGTATAGTAGACTAGACTAGTACAAGTACAATATCATATTTCTAATTTATTACTCTTTTTTGGATTGTTTTTTGCTTGTTATTGTCTGTTATATTTCTTTTGAATGAATCTCAAATTTCAGAGTATATCTTTTCGCAGGTCAAACAAAAAAACTTTGAATATTTTCCGATTTACCTTTATTTTCGGGAGAAAATTCCCCTTTTTGCCCCCGTCCCTAAATTCAATTAATATAGTAAGTAAATAATAGGAGACCGGAAATGAAAGTACCTTTCTCGCATTCGCTCTCCATTGCATTGGCGGAACAAAAATTTCTGATGCAGAAATCGGGAAATTTTTGGTACATGAAGCCATGATCTGATATCTATATCTAAATCCCATATAGATAGAAACTGATCTTTTTCTTTTCTGGAATTAAAGAAAGAAAGATATTGAAAAGTATATTGCTCTTGTGACTCGGAATAAATGAGTTCTCTGCGGAGGAAAGGAATAGCGATTTATTCCTATGGAGCATCTAGGAACAAGAAAAGAAGATCCAATCGGAAATATCGACAAATTCTTACGCGGTCCAGCCCAAAGAAATAAAAAAATCCGCCTCTACCAATTTATCTATATCGAATTTGAATATCAGAATAGCCGATATAGTCATGATTCAACGGCTCAGGTCCACTTACTTTTTATTTTCTTGATTTCGATGAGTTTCATTGGAACAATGGGGGGGTAGTAAGGTTTTGCCTTGTCGATTCCTAATCGGGATTAGGTATTATCCAAATATTTATGTCCCGGGATCCAAAATTTCAATAACGAAAGATGAATACTACTATAGCCTGTAGTGACATAGTAGTCCGACTATAGAAGAAAAAAAGTGGTATTGCTTATCATCATAACGAACAAATGTTCAACTTTATACCTATAGCTCATTATGAGGTTCGTTTACCTTTTTTTATTACAAATAAAAAGAATATCTCTATTCTCCGATGAAAAATGAAGATCGAGACTGGAGCTTCATGGAAAAGCCCTTTATCGGATTTGAACCGATGACTTACGCCTTACCATGGCGTTACTCTACCACTGAGTTAAAAGGGCCTATTTTCTTCAATTCATGAAGAGGCGACTAATCGCTATGAGTCTACTGCATGTGCCTGTATATATAAATAAAGTGTATATACATGTTAGGGGCTCGTTCAAGAACAGGCAATTTGATTTAACTAGGAAGTTTCTAGGGTCAAATGATTATTTTATTTCTATTTGATAAATATCAATGCACTGAATTGTTTCACCCCAAAGGGCTTTGCTTTTGTTGAACCATTAATTGGGGGGAGATTCGCTTGATTGATACATGGATCAACCCGACATAGATCCAACAAATTTCATCGAATCATTCATCACATGGTTCGACTCGTATACTGAACCGAGTTCTTATCGAAAAAAGAATATTTTCGATTCCTTTTACTTGTCGATCCCTTCCCAGATTTATGATTTCTACATCACTTTTTGAATCAACCAAAAAAATTCTATCATTTCTGAATTTCCCGGTTTAGTGAGGCATATCTCATCTTAACGATGAGCAAATCGACGAGTGAAAATTGAAGAAGTGAAATGGGGTTTGACCTTTTTTTCTGTCGGACAAAATCCTCGCTGAGGGAGTCCTCTATTTCGTCATATGCTATATATGTTATATGATTATAACATATGATGGTTTATAACATATGATGGTTCGCGAATGAACAATCCAAAATTCTATGGAATCGCGGAAGCACGACACGAAAGATTCTATTGACAATTCCAAAAAACTACTCATACTATGAGTATAGTATGATGTCGATCGGGCAGGTATGCCCCTATCGTCTAGTGGTTCAGGACATCTCTCTTTCAAGGAGGCAGCGGGGATTCGACTTCCCCTGGGGGTAGGGTACTACGAGGGGAAGTTGATCATGGATTATCAATAAGCCTAGAATTGATTCTTCCCGGGTCGATGCTCGAGCGGTTAATGGGGACGGACTGTAAATTCGTTGGCAATATGCCTACGCTGGTTCGAATCCAGCTCGGCCCAAGAATTCGCCGATCCACGAGAATGATATAACCAATTTGTCCTCCAGAAATGCCCTATCTGATATAGGGAATAAATATAGATAGTTGGTCTTTCTGCTATACCCATATTTCTTTGTTCATTTGTTCCCACACGTTATCAATCGATGCGGCAATAATCGCCGGGTTACGAGTAATACGTTTCACCCTTAACTATAGTTCAGTTCATATCCATATGAAGATATGGATCTTCATCTCGCTCGTGTTTCTGTTAAAACACGGCAATTCTGTAAATAAAAAACAGAAAGAAATTCTAAGAAATATGTATGCTGTATAACTTATTTACGGGGATTGTAGTTCAATCGGTCAGAGCACCGCCCTGTCAAGGCGGAAGCTGCGGGTTCGAGCCCCGTCAGTCCCGGACTAGAATCCGATGAATCCCTCAATTCATCTCTCCATTTTCCATTTTCTGTGAAGGGGAGGGACAAGAAGCAAAATTGGATTCTAAGCGGTAGGCCCTATTTCTTTCATTTTTTGTTTCGCATTTCTCATCAGACAAATGAAGTAATTTCAATTACTTCAACCAGTACCACTTGATGAGAGAGATGTATGTGGATTGAGGATTGAGCGGCGGTATCACCTTATTCAGGATTCCAAGAGAGACTATACTGTTTTGGTTTTTTCAATTGCTCCTGCTCAATCGAATGAAATAGAGAGAGTACCCGTATGTTTTCTGGCAACACATACACAAACAAATTGTATTCATTTTTTGTTAGAATACAAAATTGACTTCATTTAATGAACTTCATTTTCATATAGATATCTCGGCGGCGACAGAGTACTTTTCAGATGAAACCTACCCCGCCCTACCCTTTTTTGTTTGAACCCCGATTTTGTGTAACCTCAATTATGAATTCAAACCAATTGATCTATATCATTTGCATTGTATACTTTATTTTATTTTTGATGTATGTGTCTCAGTTCCAATCCAAGGAAGTAGGATACTGATCAAAAAGATCAAACAAAGATCCGCCCCCTTTCTTTCTAGGGAGAAGGGGTGAATAATCTTTTTTTCTTCGTTTTTTACTTTACCCATCGAAAAAGAACAAAATCAAAAAAGAAAATAGTGAATTTCTTGGACTATTAGATCCTTTTTTTAGATCGGTACCAATCTTTATTGCGCTTCTCTGTCTTCCAAGAAGATTAAATCATCACAAAAATTTCGCTTAGAACTTAATTCATCTCTTTTTCCGTTTCACTCCGAATCTATCTACTGTTTGGGTCTGTGGCCAATGTAAGACCGGTCATTGAATACCTCATCAGATGATTGTATAAGGAGGATGGTAGGTTATAGAAAAGAAAGAGTAGAAATGAGAAATTCCATGGGATTCCCGATCCAATCAGGAATCCCTTTTTGGATTAGACATGGATAAAAGATCTTCCTATGTTATACTATTCAATTCTCGACAATGAATCCCATTTTATAGGTTAGATATTGTTATTCATGATTTTGATCCCATTCAGTATCATCAGGATGCACTTCATTCCATGGAATCCTCATAAGAAAGACTTAGTATTTCTATGGGATTAGATCCCGAATTATTGCGAAGCAAAAAAACGATGAGATTATGGAAGTCAATATTCTTGCATTTATTGCTACTGCGTTGTTCATTTTAGTTCCTACTGCTTTTTTACTTATCATCTACGTAAAAACAGTCAGTCAAAATGATTAATTCGAATGAAGTTTGACTTATTTGTTTAGTTCTTTCTTATCAATGATTGAAGAAATGAAAGGGATTGCAATCCCAAGTCTTAAATGAAATGCGTGGATTGGAGTCAGCAGTATATGGGACGAGATAGTATGGTAGAAAGAACTATATGAACCTTTCTACCATATTATCTATTCTTATAGAAGATTGTATAAAGATATGTGCTTGATATGGATTAATCTATAGCTTTACATAGGATCTGTTTAGATGTAAATAGTATTCCAATTCTATTTATTCGATATATTCATTTCGATAGATTTCGATCGATCTGAAATAATTGAGGGTCAACTCCTCTAATTCCTAGGTTTCTGATTTTTTCAATACGGATCCCGAGACCCATCGAAAGAATCAATGGGTAAAGAATAGTATGGCATACATTATAGAAATGGAAATAAGAAAATAACCAAGTGATTTTTTTTTAGCATCCCAAAGAAGTAATTGATTCAACCGTTAATAGACGGTCCAAGGGGTTCCTTCGATAGTCACCTCTTCGGATTTGTAAAAGGAGTAGTAGACCTCACCGATTTTTCATGCTCGAACCATGATATGAAGTAAGCTGATAAAGCATAAAAAAGATTCCTAGGAATCTAAAAAAAAGTAAGTGCCGCGGATCACCCAACGTCAGCAAGATTTTCTTATATTATGCGTAGTACCTCTTTTCTTTGGACAACCACTATGTCCGTGTCTCTTCCAGTAGAAAATACGTCTTCGCATAATAGCATCACGACTCCCCCCTTCCTTTGGGCAGTAGGGGGGAAACAAATAAAAAAGGGGGTTGGTTGCTCCTCCTTGTAATTAATATCCATAATTCTGGTAAGGGTTGGTTTATCAAAAGAGAATATTTAGGGGGAACTCAATTGGAAATTATTTCCATTTTCTATCGTGTGTATTTCAGTTTGGAAATACGAAGATGGGAAACAAATCGTTGAAATCTTTGTTTGATTGAAAGATTCTTATTCATATATTACCAGATTCTGGTAGAATTTTGGAAATGAAGATTCTTTTTTATTTTTATCTTCGCAGAAAACGATCTATTAAACAATTGGTACAATTCGATTACTCAATTCAATTAGTAGTACCCCTAGAGTCCACTTCTTCCCCATACTACAAGTGAAAGGGAAAATGTAAAGACTACCATTAAAGCAGCCCACGCGAGACTTACTATATCCATGTGAATTATGTCCCCTATCTCTATGAATATGAAAAAAAAAAGAATTCCATTATTGATCATTAATAATAGTGGAATCACTGGTGCAGAGTCAAAACAAAATGGGATTCTGGCCCAATACTATTGATAAACAAATTCAATGAATACACTCGTAACAATTTTCTATCTAATTTCTGGTAGAATCGGGAAGTATTAATCACAAGCAAGATACACAGTTACCCTTGAGACTTTCAAGAGAATCTCATTAATGGAACATGTTAGGAATAGTAAGACCTATTTTTTGTACCTTCCATCCATATAAAAAATAGATACTATCAAGATAGAATCTATCATATATCTCTATCTCGCATCTAAACCTTACTCTTTCTGTGAAACGATAGAGAGACGCCCTATTACATTCTTGGGAGGATTACCAAAAAGAAAGAATTCTTTCTTTTTCAACTTTCTTATAGAATTCTTATAGAATTCTATAAGAATCAATCTCCAATATGGATTGGATGCCCCTTCAGTCAATCCAATTGAATTCAAGCCTCAGTCAGCAGGCACTATAACTTAGGGCAGGTAATTAGTAATTATTGATAGTCCTTCCTATAATCAGTCCCTCCTTGGCTTGGATCCTGGGAGCAAGAATTTACAATCCTTTAGGAACTTTCCCTTGGATCCTCGGATTTCCGGTCCCCGACTTTTGTAGTTCTTAATCTCACAATAGAATCTTACGATTGATTTGATTTTTTAATCAAATCAATCGTAAGATTCTATCAGTAATCAGCAATAAGCGAGGTTTCTTTTCTTTATTCATATTGGTGCCGGCCGTTCCGGTTTGGGCCACACCCAGATTTTGTAAGAAATAATGGAATTTAGCGAATCCCCCGCCTTGGATTTTTAAATCCAAGTATCCATAGCCCTAGCCTTTAACCTATGCTTACACTGGGTAAGCATTTGGCAAATTCTATTAGGAAGATAAGGGATTCCAAGTCTTTTGTTGATCAGGCGACACCCGGATTTGAACTGGGGATAAAGGGATTTGCAGTCCCCCGCCTTACCACTCGGCCATGTCGCCAAAAGGATACAAAGTCAATATAGAAAATATTCTTTTGGATTACTGAATCCTTTCTTTTTCTTTATTTTCTTTGTTATTTGCTTGGGGGTTTGAATGCCGTTTTCTTTATTTTATACTTTCCAAACCAAAAGAAAAACCCTCCTTTTTTGATTTGAGAGGATCCGGCTGTTCTCTTCGATTCATTGTATAATTATAGTAATTCAAAACAAAATGCACAACGCCTAAAAACCCCCCTCTCTCCTCTATTTCAATAGAAATAAATAAAATAGATTTCCAGTTACAGAATCAAAAATGAAGGGCAAAAGCAAAGCAGAACCGTTAACTATTGATTGTGAATTCATGAACGTTCTTGGATTTTTTGATCTCCTTCTTTCCTTAATCTTAATGGCTTTAATGGCCTAAGATAAGAAAATCCAATTGATACAAGACTAATCGGCCCGAATGATTTTCAATAATCAATCCTTTTCCATTTCCATTATAATAACAATTGTGTGTCTTTGTAAACTCCAGAACCGAAATTGTTACACAGATACCATACCTAGTTGGGTATCTTATTCTACATATCCCTATGGGATAGTGAATCATTGTCCTTGAATTTTTCATTGGCTAGATTGAATCTAAAACCGAAATTTAGATATTGCATATAGCACGACCCACGTTGCTTCGGGGAAACTGCTACAAAGGGTGGAATGTGCGGATAGCTAGATAGCTACATCTGCATGTACTTAAATAAATCAACCTTTCTTCCCCACTTCATTCAACCCTATTAGACTTACACTTAGTTACACTAACTAATACGAATTTCTACTAAGCAAACGGGTAGAAATATTTCTCTTCTCCGCAAATCGTTTTTTGAACGGTGGAATCAATGAAATAAGTTAAGTGCTAAAATCAAAGTCAATCCTATGCTGTTCCCGATTATTCTGTCTTTCTCTCATTCATAGAGAGCGGATTCAACCCGGAATCCTTTTATGGCATCCAATCTGGTCATAATAGACTAATAATGTAATAGGCTATTAATGTAATAATAAATAATATAAGTAGAAATTGGTAAGTAGAAATTGGATCCATTTTGATATTCTAGATAAGACTCCATATCATAAAGCGAAGCGGAAGAATTATGTTTCCCGGAATGTTTTATCAATTCATTTTCATTTGATTTGGATCTGTTACAATTTTGAATTTGAGTCGAAAAAAATTCTCTTTATTCCTCCGTTCATACATAT